CTTTTTTTCTTCAAATCCAAAAAATGCTTCTTACTTTATACATAGGTCATCAATTCAGCATTGGATAAAAAGGGATGAAATGCCCACTTTTCTAATCCAATTTTAAAGGGTTCAAATCATTTTATCAATATGAGTGCTATATATCGAAAAAATTTCTAACTATCAATTTTGAACCCATCTATGTATTACCATATTAATAGTGGTATAAAGAGTACCATTTTGCATCTGGACTTAAAATGGTTTAACTTTAACCATGTTAATGGTCCCACATTGTTGGTTGATAGAGAATCAAAGCAAGGGGGATTTACCAACAAATTACGAAATGCTATGGTTCTTACATATGATTTCTTAATTTATTCAGAAGTAATTCGTGGGATCGTGCACCTTTCTTTCCTCGTTATAACTCAAAAATAAAAAAGTGCATCTGGTTGGATCCAGCCTATTCTTGAAATAAACAACTCGCACACACTCCCTTTCCAAAAAAGATCAATACACCGAGCACTACACTTAGATTTATTAGATTTGTTGCTAAAATATCGGTATTAAACCCGAAACTCCCGGCGGATGGCCAGTGACCCAAGGAAACGAAAGAATCGGTTACATTTTGCATAGGATCTCCCTTTATAGATAGACATAGATAGACTAAAAAAATAGAACAAAGCTAAGTTATTTTTGTATCACTTTGTCCCTATTTTTTTTTGTTTCAATTAAAATTCCCAATAAAAATGATAATTATTAGAATTAAGTACCAGGCCCCACCTCAATTGTGAAATACCTCGTTGCAACATTTCCTAAAATGGAAAAGGGTTCTGTTGGACTAAGAAGGGGAAGGAAGAAAGCGAGTCGGTATGCTAATTCCTCATCCTCAAATCAGTCCTTCCCGGAGTTATTGTCTCAACGAATAAATAATTGTAGGAGCGAAATCGTGATATAATTCGAAAAGCAAGTCTAAGGCCATAAAATAATAAAAATTATACGTATTTAAAATATTTCTAGCATTAAACTAAACAAAAGGATTCGCAAATAAAAGCGCTAATGCTACAACCAGCCCATAAATTGTTAAAGCTTCCATAAAAGCTAGACTAAGTAATAAAGTACCTCGTATTTTTCCTTCCGCCTCAGGCTGTCTCGCAATACCTTCTACAGCTTGGCCCGCAGCAGTACCTTGACCAACTCCAGGTCCAATAGAAGCAAGCCCTACAGCCAATCCAGCAGCAATAACGGAAGCGGCAGAAATCAATGGATTCATAATAAGTTCCTCGCACAAAAATAAAAAAAAAATGGTTAATGATACAATCAAACAATGAATTATAACTTCATAATTATTATTCCATCGCTAATATTCATCTAATACAAACTAAGAACTCCGAATTCAATTAATAATATTATTGAATCATCCGAACTACTTCAATATCTCTTTTTTAGTTCCTATTTTCTACGAATTCCGTGCCTTTGTGAATTCATATGACTTTAGTTGTTCCATTTTTTGTTCGGAATCTTTCTTTGAATTCTTTTTCTTGATTTCAATTTAATACCTTTATTTCATTCAATTCACAGTTACAGAACAGACGAAATGGAAGGGTTTCTATTAAAATCCCGATCGAAATTCACAATAATAGGGCACATTTTATATAGCTTTAGTTCATATATAACTAGTCAATTATCACATATACATATCTTTTTTACATAATGTAAACCAATTATTCGTATCTTAAGGAATCTAGAATCCGTTTTTGAAACATCCACAAAAGTTGGCTTATAGCCATTATATTTAATATACTTAGTTTGACTCCCTCTCGTAACTAAACTTTTTTCTGACTCTCACTTTTTTGTAAACGAAACTATTTTAGTTATCATTATCACACATAGATACAGTATCTAAATCTAAATAGACGGATTCATTATGCGGAATGCCAAATTAATGTGTAGAAATCTCAATATCAGTATTTGATTAATCTAAGTCCATAGAATTCTAATTTGATTGTTTAGTTTAATCTAATTTTCTTTTGGTCAATCGTTGTTGAGTTGAATGAAATCCACTGAAATGGTTAATTGTTACTATAGAAGATCTTTTTAAAAAATTGCACATCATAATACCATAAGAATTCTTATTCAAATTATAACTACTACTACTTGGGATTGGCTGAAGAATATAGAATATTCATTGGAGGGAGGTATGAGATTATGATATAAAGGGCCAAACCTAAAGTTTAGGAAAGAGATCTAAAAGATCTCCCCCCCCCCCCTTTTTTTTTACAACAATTCCCTTCTATCGTAATCTTTTTTGCTATTCTTTGTTGTTTTGGTAATCTAGCATATTTTATGTGACTTAAATAGATTATCTTGAGCCAGGCATACTGGCTACGCTAAGAAAAAAATGACCAGTCAATGATGACCCTCCATGGATTCTCCTATATAAGCCGCAGCTAAAGTTGCAAAAATAAGAGCTTGAATACCACTTGTAAATAATCCAAGGAACATAACTGGTATAGGAACCACT